CGCCAATGAGGTTTTTATTTGACAAAAAAAAAAGAAGACTATGCCTTCGTTATATGAATATATGAATGTCAATAGAATATTAAGTTATATTAAGTTATAAATTAAGAATACCAATATGAATATTTAAGTAATAATAGCATGGCACTTCGAATTCGATATTCAATTTTTTTATATTTATTGTTTTTCAAAACATTCGATTATGTATCGAGAGAGTAGTATGAACTAAAGGGTATTTCTGATTTTTTTTATCTATCGGGAGTCGAATTCAGCGTCACAAACCCTTTTTGTTTTCACGAAAGGGGGTACTATATTTAAGTTATGTTAGGAAAGATATGTTAGGAAAGACTCAGAAAAAACAATATTTTTTCCTTATTTGATCGGATCAAAAAAGAAACTTTGGGATTACTAGAGACAAAAAAATAAGAAATAGAAATATATATAAAGCAACGGAGCCATCATAATATTTTGAAACTTCTCCGAAAGCCAAAGTAAGGGTGGCAATTTGATCATTTCCCCATCTGGTTCTGATCGATTTTATTTTTCTCTTTCTTCAATGGAAGGGAGGGGTAAGGGTCCATTGTATTGTAGAGCCGTATGCAATACCCAAAAGATGCCTGTACGGTTGTTGAATTCTATCGTTTCGCTTTTTCATACGAGCTAGAAGAACATTTTGTTATATCATCAGGGTAATGATCCATCAACCTTTGAGTTCTTTTATTGGGACTCAAACAGGAGAATTTTTCATGGAATCGGGAAGATTCACGAACCTGTATGACAGCCTCATCGAGGTTTATGTACAAAGAACCGGCAAACCTAAGTGGATCATAATCACCGACATAAATAGAGACGCTTTTATGTCAGCAACAGAAGCCAAAGATTATGGAATTGTTGATGATGTAGGGCTTGATTTGTCGGGATTGTATTAAATTAATATGTATTTCGCTCAAATACGTGTTTGAGATTTGATCTCTGAGTTGAATATACATTCTATTATAAAATGGAAATATAGGGAAAGCAGATTCATCATCAGAATATACATTCTATTAAACTATTAAACTTAAACTTTCATTTTCACGATTAGGGGCTTGGTAATATTATTTTCATTAGCGGCCCTTTCCTATCGTATGAATACTCGAAATATGCTCCACTATTTGACAAGGCTTCTTCCAATGCAAGAATGCCAAATAGATTCAGATCTAACTAAGTTGATTTTCGCGCTGCATTATCCTGTAAAAAGAAGAACAGAGATTGCAGATTTTCTTTTAGAGAATTTAAGGATTAAATAGAAATATAAGGAAGGGAAGGGATTGGGTTAGGATCAATCGAAACCAGTCCATTATATTATGTATACGATTCAACATGCCAACTATTAAACAACTTATTAGAAATGCAAGACAGCCAATCAGAAATGTTACAAAATCCCCCGCTCTTCGGGGATGTCCTCAGCGTCGAGGAAGATGTACTAGGGTGTATGTGCGACTCGTTTAGATTATCAGCTGGCACATAACAAAAGCAAAAAAGCGACTTTTCCAGTATCAATTGCCAGTATCCAAATAAATGGGATAGAATGTAAGAAGGAACTCCATTCATTATTTTAAAAAACTCTATCATATCCCTCTATTATGTATAAAGTTTATGGTTTCCATTGGTGCAAATCCAATTATCTCAATTTAAGATGAGAAGAAATTCTCCATTGGTAGCAAAAGCTTATCCCTTAAGCGGAGGAAATCCTATTTAAAAAACATCAAAATTAGGCTCCCACTCTGGCAAGAACGGACTAACAGGGCCAGCTACCCCAGCTAACTTTCATACTTAAATACCGTTACTTTATAAGTGGATCTCGTTGTGAAAGACCTATTACTGCAGAATTCATGGGTAGAGCCAAAGAATGTGAACTATACAAGTTCCCAGTTGATTAGTTGATTAATTGAAATCAAGTTCAAGTTAAAGGCTCCGGTGTATAGAGAAGGCCTCACCGTTTAAGAAGTAACCATAGAAACGAAGGAACCCCACTATTTCTTTATCTAGTTCTATTTTTTTTTCTATTTTTGATCCATAGGAAAATAAAATTTCTTATGTCTTTCTTATTCTTGTTTCGTGGTAAAATACCTAAACAAAAAAAGAAAAATCGTGGTTGGGAAGGTTAGAGTAGCAAAAGCCATTGGAATTTTTATTTTATACATTGGAGAAATCCGTTAATATTAGTAATAGAAAAAATAGAAAAAAGAAAGTAAAAGAATAGCTGAAAGAAAGAAAAAATTAGTTATTCGAAAAAGTTTCATTTATTCCATGACCAGAATTAAACGGGGATATATAGCTCGGAGACGCCGAACAAAAACGCGTTTCTTTGTATCAAGTTTTCGAGGGGCTCATTCAAAGCTTACTCGAAGTATTACTCAACAGGAAATAAGAGCTTTGGCTTCAGCTCATCGGGATAGGGATAGACAAAAGAGAGATTTTCGTCGTTTGTGGATCACTCGTCTAAACGCAGTAATTCGCGAAAGAGGAGTATCCAATAGTTATAGTAAATTAATACACGATCTGTACAAGAACCAATTGCTTCTTAACCGTAAAATACTTGCGCAAATTGCTATATCAAATAGGAAATGTCTTTATATGATTTCAAACGAGATCATAAAAAAAGTAGATTGTAAAGAATCCAAGGGAATAATTTAAATGGAGTTCCCGGAGAATGAACTCCGGGAAGGTAGAGTAGAAATTCCGATGAGAAAATATGATAAAATAGTCACGTTCAATCAAAAAATCCTTCTGATTCGTTTTTTTTTTCTTATGACACGTAAATCTAGATTCACGCATTTTACGAACAAAACAGCAATCCGGATTTGAGTTCGGATTGGAATTATGATTCAAGTGAAGTAAGCCTATTTAGTTTCGTTTTTGAATTTTTGATATTTGTTTTGATTTCCGGCTTTAAAAGCATTAGTTCTAGCGGTCGCCCCGCTTCTTTCAAATCGTTTCCCTTTCGCTTTCGCTTTCGCTTTTTTCTTAAAGGGTAACAAAGATAAAATACGGGCTTGTTTTATCGCAAGAGTAATTAATCGTTGTTGTTTCAAGGTCAATCTATTCTTTCGTCTAGATAATATTTTTCCTTGTTCACTAATAAATCGGCTAATTAAGCTCACGTTTTTATAATCAATTCGATCCCCCGATTGAATCGGGGGCAAAGGCCTACGAAAAGATCGCTTGGATTTAAGAAAGGGTCGCTTGGATTTAAGAAAGGGTCGCTTGGATTTATCCATAGTTTGTTTTTTTAGTTTATTCCTTATCCCGAATATCTTATTTTCTTATTTTTTCATTATAATTCAAATGAATTATAAATTTGCTCCAAATAGGTTTTTTTTATTTAAATCTGTTATAGATCCGCTATAGATAATGTCGTTATTTTTTCCCCCTCCTTGAAAGACCAATTTATTTTTTGATCTCTCCATGAATCGTATGTTTGTAACAATAGGGACAGAATTTTTTCAATTCTAATCGATTGGGCGTATTATGCCGGTTCTTTTGAGTAATATATCTGGAAATGCCCCTTGAGACCTTCTTAACACCGTTTCGGACACAACTGGTACATTCCAAAATCACCGTTACTCGTACATCTTTACTCTTGGCCATGAACCTCCCTTAGATTTTTTTTATTTACTCAACTCTTCCATATTTCAATTCAAAACAAATTAAAGAAAAACTATAGAAGTTACTAACTTCAAATCCAATTAGTTATAAAAGATAAAAGTCAATATAAAAAATTTCAATTTCTAAATCAAATTAAAAATTCAATAAATCAAAAAAGGAACACAACGATTTCTAAACTCGATTTCAAATTGAAGTAATCATTTCAGTATCTTGGCTAAGACTCCTGTCCTAGATCTTCATTTTCTTTTCGATTCTACCCGCACACCCTCTATTATAAATTAGAATTCTATTTTTTTTTTATTTTAATTTATTATTAAATTTTTAAGAATTCAAATAGAATATTCATTTCATTCGACCTTGAGCCCGAATCTTGAACCACCTTTATTCTTTCTCTTTCCTCCCTTAGTAAAAAAAGGGGAAAAAAGAGAAAAAAAAAGGGGGGGGGGGTTACTCAAGAATATTTGATCATATCTCTAGTCCTCTTCATTCCTTCCCGATCAATAACTAGGATGAAAAAAAGGGGAATGTCAACGCATCTGGGAAAAACCGATTAATCTCTATCAATAGACCTGCTAAAGCCCCGAACCATAGCGTACTTAGTACTGGTGCTACGGAGAGATATGTTTTAAAATCTCGCATCGAAAACCCTCCTTTTTTTATTATTGTATAATTTATTTTAATTAATAGATAATGCATATCTGATCAGATACATATGTGGGTAAGGACCGCTTATTGTACACCGAATTCCTAAATTGCTAATTCAAAATGGACAATGCCCGGGGAAATAAGAGTTCCCTTTTCGTAAAACAGAAAAAAAGACATTCCCCCTTTTACCGAGCATTTCCAAAAAATGCTCATTTTTTTACGACGGGTTCTGTATTTGTATATTTTGTATCTAATATATATGAAAACTCTTTTAATTTATATTTTTTATATGTTACATTATATATTACATGAGACCAAAAGAAATGATCAGAAAAATTGTATATATAAATGTAGGATGGAAAACAAGACAGGAATTCTCTACAATTACATAGTGGAACAATTGAAGGGATGTGGCGCAGCTTGGTAGCGCGTTTGTTTTGGGTACAAAATGTCACAGGTTCAAATCCTGTCATCCCTACCTATTACTGCCCTTTTGCGCAGTAACAGGGGATCAATTGAGATCCTTTCAAATTAAATTGGGCATAATCTTGATGATAGTATTCTTCTAGTACTAGTCTAAAAATATTAGGCAAAAGAATCTTTCTCTTTACAGTCTTATCTATTAAGAAAGCGCTCTTAGTTCAGTTCGGTAGAACGTGGGTCTCCAAAACCCAATGTCGTAGGTTCAAATCCTACAGAGCGTGATT